GAACTGCCCTCTCAAACTCAGTTGAGCACAAATTGCCTTTCCTGAGACTCAAGCCCCGGCTCACTTATTTGCTGGTCACGACCTCTTTGTGGGAGAACTAGTACTTCCCTTTGGGACAGGATTCCACAACTCTATCATTTTCATGAGAGCCGGTATACTTTTGCTCCGACTTCCACTCTTTGTCCCACTGACTGTGCTCGGACTGCTGGAGCCGAAACTGGTTGGTGCTTTGCCGGGTCCAGGAAAAGCGGATTCTCAGTTAGCTGCTTTTTTTTTAGCACAGGAGGGTGGTCGTAGATCAGGAAGCAAGTCTGACACTCATATTGGAAGGGACTGAATTCCGCAACTTATTAGGAGTAGGGACTTACGGTCCACGCATTAAAGCGCTTTTTTTTGGTCTGAAAAAGCGACTGTTTTAACACCGATTTGATAAGATTACAAAACGACTCTCTTTCTTGTATGCTCCCATCTGATCTACGACCACCCTCAATCGTAGGTTTCGCTGCCCAGAGACAGTCTAACCTTATTCTTCCCCATCCAACACTAAAGCAAAGAGCAAAGAGTAGTCCCTGTGGGGCAACCAGCCAGCAAAGGATAGGGCTAAGGATCCGGGGTTTTCATTGACCAGCGATCAGAAAGCGGTCAAAGTCAGGTCAAAACGAGCTGGTTGAGCAGCAGGAGGAGAATCGGTCTAATCTCAGGTAAACCACAGTCAGAGTCATAAGGAAAATCTCAGTTGGACAGGAAGGACCCACCGGTAAAGCCATTGGCTAAGGCCCGTTTTCTTTTCTTGCTTTAATTCTATCCTGAAAGTCAGTCAAAGTCTTTGGCACTTGACAGACAAGCGCTTCATTACGCGTGATTCTAATTCTAGCATATGCTCAGCTGCTCCTACCAAGCACTAAAGGCAAAAGGAATTTTGATCAGCCTACTTTTTCTATGTTACGTCCTTCCCCTTTCTTTTGTTGTATTCAGTGGGTCAGGGGGGTACCCGCCCGTGCTTTTTCTTACCGGAGAACACGTCGCTAGCCTAAGGCAGGCTTCGCTATCTTCCCGAAGCTGGTATTTTCCAATGTAATGGTTTTTGCCCACTCACTTATATGGGTACAAGAGGCTTGACTATATTTTACTTTATGTAATTAAGTTTAGCTGGAGTTAGAGTGGGTCGATCTAGCCGCCCTAATTAATCCGGTTTAAGAGCAAATTCCTAAATCCGAATGATGATTTCATAATCAATCATAGAGGTGTGAAATGGCATCTTTTCAGAAGTCAGATAGACCGTTGGAAGGTGTTAGCGCACATCATTTTTTCTATAATATAAAAAAATTTCGCTCCGAAGGCAACCCGTCGCGTCCTCGTCGCGGCGTTAGCAGCCATTGAGTATTGAAGACTAAGCGAGCCGGCCTAGAACGGAGCACATGCTACTTCTTCGAAATCGCGAACATCTTACCTTTCTTAATAGTCTGATCCGGGCACTCCAGACCTCGGTTCTTGGCTTTGATCCAATTCCGAAGCTCGTTTGCTCACTAGCCGATGTCATTTTCAATTGACTTAGTTAGAAAAAAGTATGGAGAAAGCGTACCGCCTTAAACAAGCGCCAGGAAAATGGAGCTTACCCGCGCTGAGTTATGTCGTAGGCGAAGCTTTCGATTCGACAAACTCTTCCGCTCCGAGGGCTAGGTTCAAGGGCTGGTCGAGTGGCTACGCTCCTACTTTTGAAATTGTTGAGCTCGAGTCTTTAGGGTCAGCAGGCCGGGCCTGCGGTTCTAATGATTTCGTAGATACAGAAAGAGTCAGTCTCGGCTTTATATTATTTTCTGAAATATATATATAACTTTAGGCTTTGTGAATTAAGGAGGACTCATATGATTCTCCTTCTTCGACTTCGGTTCTGTCTCCTTTTTTTTAATAACCCAGTAACTTGCTTGGTCAGGTCTTCCTTTTATGTGAATCCGTAGAATAGGGGGAGACCCTTATATAATACGATCGTTAAACACGTAAACCATGGGTCCCCCGAATATCCATCATCAGCCAACCCCCTTTCCTGGCTTTTGTTCCACGAGCAGTAAGCTCTGCTCCCTCCAGTTCCATTAATTCCGGATTTTTATATCTGACGACTATCCAAGGTTTCATGAGTGCTCCTATTCTGTTAGTTATGACTTTTCGTTTGACATTTTAGCTGAGTCCGCTTGGGCCTGTGTCAAGCCTGAAGCCTTTGTTTATTCAGGTGTCTATGCTGATTTGTTGGGGAGTAAATTGTGGCTTTGAGACAACCTTCTTCGGTAAATGCTACCCCGGAAAAAGAGATCCGTTGTTGGTTCCTGAAAAGCGGAAGGATATCCTTTTTAAAGAAAAACCGGGTCTGTTAGGTTGGTAGAACTAGGACCCGTTGTTTCAGACGAGACCCCCTTCCGGGCGGGTGAAGCAGCCCTTGCTTTACGATCTCTTTCATACCTGGAAGATTCAAAATCTCAAGGCCATTACTTCCACGATACAGCCCCCTCCAACTACAAATGGGACTTAGATTGAAAGGTTTCACACCAGCCCGCCCCGGGTGAAAGCCCTGTTTTCCATACGGAGATCTAGAAAGTTTTCCATGCTTTGGCTCTTCATGAAAGATTGTTGGTAAGCCTACCATAAGACTGACAATAAAGTCCCAGGCGCACCTGAAGAGTTCTAACTAACCACCCCTATAAACTTGGTTTGCTAGAATAGACTCTTAGATGGACAGAATGCCCCATTTCAGTCTATTGGGACCTAGAGACGATACAATCTTGACTTTCTTTCCTAAGCTTGAATGTGGCGAAAAGCAAGGGACTGCAGGGGGAAGGGAAGCAGGCACCTATTCTGAGGGAATAGTCTGTTGCAAGACTAAGGGCTTTGCAAGAATAAGAATAAGGGCTTAGAGATAAGGTTTTATTAAAATCCTTAATGTCCGAGAAAGTGAATGCGGCATTAAAAGGCAATGCCCAATTGAATCAATAGATGCGATGCGGGAAGGAAAGGATCAATAGCAAAAGCGGGAAGAGATACCATGGATGAGAGATCATAGACCGAAGACTAGTTCGGAGTAGATCGAAGGATTTGCTGCTTTCTTAGTCTTAAAATGTTATATAAAACTAAAAATCTGTCCTACTTTTTTTTCACTCTGGTTTGCTCTTCATCTTGCTTGAGAAAGGATCTTACGTCGATCAGGTTGCCGGCCCGCAGACCCCATTTCGGTGCCATAGTAGCGGGCTCATTGGTCCCACGGCTTCTCAATGCTACTTTCTTTGAAGAGACGAAAAGATCCCTAGGGAATTGAACCGCTAGTACCCACCTGGGGGCGGATTCCTTCCGATCTGATTGAATAAGACCAAACTCTCAAACCAATACCAATCTCTGCCACGTCTTACCGAACTACACGACCTCAATCCTCATCGCTTTCAGTCTTGATGGCAGACAGTTTATATGCAGCCTTTTGGAGTTCCTTCCTGGTGTAGCAGTAGTTCTTAGTGCCATTCCTTCGGTCCCAGTAACCATTACAGGAAGTGTTCTGAGTGCTTATGACTATTTCTTTCCCCTTCCGGGTGTTGTAAAACAACAAAGTTCAAGAAAGGCTTTTTGGGGCCCCATCTGGCGCAGTTTCTTATGGGTAGACTGTACCATTTTCAAGCCTAATTGGAGTTTAAGTTGCCAACCAACTAGTGGAAGTTCTTCTTTTTGCCAGGCTAGTAGCCTTCTTTGGTAGGCCAGTTGAAGAAAAAAGTGCTTCGATAAGAATAAGAATTTGTCGTGCCAGGAGCAGCCGAACAAGTGCCATCAAGTTATTTAAGATATTTTCTTTTCTCTTTGCTTATCTCCTTATTAGATAGAAGTGCTATATCCTTATAATTATGCTGTCCCCATGGTATAACCCTCTGGCAGGACGTGGGCCTCTTTCCCGCTCCTTTTTTGAGATTGCTCTTTTCTAATAAGCAACTGCTAAGTGCTTTGATGTCGGTGCAGTCGAACCAATTGGAGTGGCTTTCGATAATGTCAGTCTAGTCAAGTTTCCTTACCTGGTGGGGATGGGATTCTTCTCAAAAGAGCTGATTCAATCGGGTACTTTTTCCTTAACTATTTCCCGCCTTCTTGAGCCATTTGGAGTGCTTCTCGCTGCTGAGAGGTCTAAGCCCTACCTATTTACGTGGGGCGGCTAACTCTCATTCTTTCCCCTTCCTTACTTCTTACCGTTCATGTCATTACCTTCTCTAGTTAGGAGTGATCTTTCCTTATATAAATATAAAGAAGAGTTCTCAATGGACAGCTTTCCATTGATAAGAGGTTTCAATCCTGGCTAACTAAGAGATAGAGATTCGGGCTTGGCTAGAATAGCTAATAGGCTAGCTTCCTTTGTTTGGCGCCCTTTCTTAAGGCAGTTCAGTTGCTTGTCCGATTCCATGCTTATGATTCCATTCTTCTTGTAAACCAAGTCATTAGACAAGACCTGTCTGCGGATTCGATTCCTACCCCTCATATTCGGCTTCGGCTTAGTTCAAAAAGTAGCCCAAGCTCGGAACCAACCATGCCCTACCGACCAACCCCATAGTCTGACTTATGCTAGTCGTACTGAGCTTAATGATGGATCTGATATATTGGCCTCACTTCATGGAGAAAGAGAGGTCAGTGACCCGGGGGTAGGCGACTCAATCAATAGGAATTCTCTCTGGAATGCTTAGGCCAATTATCTTTTTCGGAATTAGTGGTATGGCTTTGAAGCCCAAGGAATGATCCAGTCCCCTAGACGGGCAGGAACCTTTCCTGGAAGCTCTCCCTCCCAGTTCTTTCATAAGAGGACCCTTACCCCCAAGTGATGTGATAGACCATGGCATTCTTCATGAAAGTGCCTATCCTTAAAAGGATAGGTCGTGCCATTCGGAAACTGAGAAAAGAGGCTGAGAGTACTCTGCTCTCTGCTCAGGGCGATCAGGGGTTTCCGGGCATTCGTCCAAGCCAAGCCCATTCGCGAGATCCTCACGAGGCTTGGGAGTAGAGAATCTTCGATCTAACCATATCGGTATGAAGTTTCTGTGATTACTTACGACACCAGATTCAATGACATCCCTTACAAGCCTTCAAAGATCGGATTCCTTCCCTCTTTCTATTCTAGCCCTTGAAAGCAGTCCACTAGCAACGGAGTCGCGAAAAGAGCTTCTATTCCGAGTTACGACTTCTTCCTTTCTTTTTTTTTTAGGCTTTCTAGCCAAGTCCACTAGAAAAGGATTCGTGAACAAGAGCAGCGGAAATGGAATAGCTTTTCTATCTAAAAAATTTCCCGTTCGCCTGGTCTTTCTTCTTTTTCTTTAAAGAGCGGGGTCGGGGACTCGATGGTTATTGCGCTTATTCCTCCCACTTGGGATACCATACCTTTTGCGATTCTTAACTTAATAAGGATTTCAAGTAAAGAGCTCCATCCCGGGCATGGCGGAAAGTCACACCGCTCACTAATCCAATGCTACCCACGTTCAGGCTTTCAAAGCGCTGAGTCGTTTACAGGAAAAGTACCGACTTCTTCCCTTTCCCTACGCTCGTGTCTCTTCTGAAGCAAAGGAGTAGCGGCAAGGAAGGAGTGCATACCCGGTTAGCCCTTGCTCCTCTTTGATAGAAGGAGCGGAAAATTTTCCGAGAAGAAAAAGGAAGTGAGAGCACCAGGTGCTCGAAGAGCAGATAGGTTGTTTAAGTGAAGAAGAATAGGCTCTTTGTCCAACTATTCTATTAGCCTTGTCACAAGCTGCTAAAAGAACTGCCATAGTTTTTGTACGAGTAAGGTATATAATAGTAACAGGAATATGCCCAGAATTTGATGCTAGTCTCTAAGTCTCGAGCATCAGAAGAATGTCTAGAGGGAGCGTCCTATCCTTTCATTCTAATCATTGATGTACATCGAACTGAAACTGCTAATGCTCAATTTCTCAATTACAGTTTGCATGACACACCATGTGTAGCTAAAGGAGCGGTGTAAGAATGACTATCTCGCAGGTCTGTGTACACCCCCTAGAGTAGAGGGATGGTTTCAGGTAGGCATGGCATAGATAAAGAAAGAAGGCTGGATCACAAGACAAGAATAGGAAGAATTTCCAGCGGTTCAATTCATTGATTCATCTATCTATCGGATTAGTAGCTCAAGCCCTTTCCTCACGCAACATTAGAGGGCCTAATTAGAAGGCCTAGTCTTTCTCACTCAAGTATGCAACTGAAATGGATGTCCTAAAAACGAGCTAGTTTTTTTATTCTGTACAAACGATTGCATTTCGTCGAAATATATCCGGAAAGCTTCGATCGTATTTTCCTTTCTTCTCGGCTGGTTATAAGACCGAATCCATTCGATTTTCTTAGATATGAGGAAAGTAGATTTCAATCCAAGAACCATAGAAAAAAATCACAAGCACTTAGTAAGCAAGCTACCTTTAGTTCATCCTTAGTAGCTGATGGACAGGAGCGAGAATATACTCACAGTCAGGTTTTTTTGGGCTATAAGACAGACGGAAGCAAGCAAAGCTATCACTTGAGAATCGATTAAGATTCACAAAATTTTTGTTAAAAAAAAAGTCAAGGGAGAATGCCGCTGCTGAATACCACATCAAGGTGACAGGATTCGAACCTATGGCCCTCTGTACCCAAAACAGATGCGCTGACCAGACTGCGCTACACCTCGTCTCACCCCCCCCGGAGCATATAGATCCACCTGATAGATGAACACTTGCGCCCATCCTTTTAGGCACAGGGACGCGAGAACCAATCCGAGTAATCAACTGCTTTTTTTAGAAAAATCTGCCTCCAGCAAGATATGGCGACGCCAAAAAGCCGTATAGTGCAGGAGCGCTCATCTTTTTTGGCTTCCTCTTTCTTTCACTTGAATTTTAAAATCCGGCTCGCTCCCGGCTACGTGTCCTTTGGACCCTTCGCCCGCTTAGAAGTGGATTCGAACCACTGACACAAGGATTTTCAGTCCTTTGCTCTAACCAGCTGAGCTACCTGAACCACTTTCCTAAAGTCTGTTTTCTTTATCGAATAGCGCCCTACCTTACCACTTTACTAGTCAGGGAAAAGTCCTTTACTAATAAAATCTATAGATATAGGGGGCTTTTTTCGCTTGTTCGTCAAGCTTTCGAGCAGCTCTTTCAACTGCCGCCTAATCTCCCAACATGCTCAAGAACCGAGAGCCGTCCAGGGACTGGACGGCCGTAGGGAGCTTGCTTATAGAAAGAAGATAGGCCGGTCAAACAAAAAAAACGCGCAACAGGCTCTCCGTTCCTAGTCACTAAGTAGTGCTATTCGGGGGACTCCACCAAGAGGTTCTTTCTCTCACGCCCGCCCGTTCTGCCGGAGGAAATGGGATTCGAACCCATGATACAAGAAGATTGTATGTCGATTTAGCAAACCAATGCCTTAAGCCACTCAGCCATCCCTCCAAGTTCTTGATTTATGTGCGGTTGGTTGCCCGAAGGGCTATCTGATCCGATCAACTGCCTAAGCCGTAGCGCGCGTACTCTTCTTCTATCTATGAGCAAGACTCTATCCAGATCTCCCCAGCATCCAAGTCATCCAAATCTGCCAGGCGAGGCCCCCCACCACACTGAATGATGAACTTTGCGCCTACAGGAGGGTAAAGCCAAGCCTGAATGGAATTCATATCTCCTTCGTCTGGTCGAGAAGGGACTGTGACTCTTCTATTACATTACGGAGAAGTCCATTTTCGTCATGATCGATCCACGTCCTACCCGGGCTTAGAAAGCTAGCTTACTAAGGCGAAGGACTTTTTTTTTATTGCACGAGCTAGCCAGCCAATCCAGCCGTTTTCTTGCTTCCATCCGCCTATCTGATCTTTTGAACAGGCCTTCAGCTTCAATCAAATAGGCCATAGATATAGATCGAGATTCACTCATAAGACAAGCGACTACCAACATGGATAAGGTTTGGAGCACTGCAACCAGCCTTTATACCCGTCGAAGAGATGGATCCTCTGGACACCGAAGTTCGGGTCACCCCTGATGACTCAGAAGAGATAGAGCGGGGGTTGGTAGCCGTCAATAGCCCAGATGGAGATATAATGTGGGGAGACCCCGATCTCCATGAGGATGACGATTGGGAAGTGGTTACCCCAAAGCAAGAAAAACCCAACAGCCAAAAGTCAAATTAAAGGAAGTAAGAGAAGTGAAAGATGAAAAAAATATAGAAGTAAGAAGCAGCCTAAGAAGAAGGAAAAAGTGCCCGATGACTCCCCAAAGCAAGAATTAAGGGTTCCGATCACCCTTGCGGACCACCTGAAATCCAAAAGAGCAACAAAACCACTCCTCAGATTCAGACCAAGAGGTTTCATCATGCATGATAACGGTGGGCCCTGCTTTGGCAAAGAAAGAATAAAGGCTAACTTCCCCGATTCCTGTTCTAGAGCCGAGAGAAGAATGCACACTGCCTACCCTAATCGAGTTGCTTGAAGATTTCGAGATTAGCGATAGCAATGCTATTAAAGATAAGGGGAAGGCTTCTCTCGAATGTATGAAGGGGAAGAGATACCCGAAGGCATCTTTTCAAAAGCATTTCCTACCCCGCCTGAAGCTAGCATATACCCGCCATGGGGGAGAGGCCATATGTTGCAGAGGTGTGTCGAGGCCTGCTACGCAGAGGTTCACAGGGAAGAAAGAGGGGCAAGTTCACCTTGATAGCTAGAATGGACAGGGGGCATAGCGGCCGTGGTCCCTTTTCTCTTACGGAGGAAGATGATTATGAGGATGAGGATTTACTTTACTCACTGATGAAGACGCCATGAGTCAAGATAAGGAAGAACAGCAACTATGGCCAGACATGTGCTCGCCCTGCCGTCCTTTCTTCAAATACCACGGCCCAGGGCCAGACCAAGGGTCCCCAGGTGCTATGGCAATCTGCCACGTGGTTGTTGTTGAGAAAGACGAAGGGGAGAGCAAGAGGGGGGGTTGGGGGTGTAGGGGGGTCGGACCCGTCCTCGTCACAAAAGTCGATAAGCCAAAAAAAAATGATAGAGGAAGAAAATGCAGTCAGGGATTCCGAGTCGGATCCTACTAATGAGGAGGACGGACTTTCTCACCCGGTCGGGAAAAAATTAGCACCGTGATTGCACAGAAGTGTTAAGGAGATTGGCAGAACCTCTAAGGCCCTTACAAAGAAAAGAGCTCGCCAGAGGGAGCAATCCACCTAGTCTGAACGAACCGTTCGACTATGACCTGGTGACTCAATTGGCCACTATTCCTGCCAGAATTTCGATGTACGACCTCCTACGTCTTTCTCCTGAAACCAGAAAGGCAGTAGTCAAAGCTCTCTCGCAAGCCCAGAAGACACTTACGTAAATCGGGTTGAAGCTAAAGGGAAGAAGCCTAAAGAGTGTGAGGAATGTATGGCAACCAGATAGACCCGGGGTCCGCCATAAATAGAATGCCTCTTCGTGCTCCAGCTCACCAGGGAATCCCTACCAGTAAATTAAGTCACACTAAGATGACCATCCAAGGAAAAAATTAGGACTCCCTAAGGGCGATTGGTAAGATTCGCCTTAAGTGTCAGTTGGCAGACTTGAAGTCTGAAATCACGTGTTATGTGATTGATAACGACACGTCCTACAATCTACTGCTGGGAAGGCCTTGGATTCACGGGAACTTTGTTGTTCCATCCACCCTCTATCAATGCTTAAAATATGTCGACGAGGACAAAAAAGTACAAACAAAACAGTCTTCGCAGATCGGAAGCCGGGGTCGAAGCTTATTGTGCAGATTCCAAGCTTTATGACCCGGCCTCGGGTGACGACTCTAGTTCAGAAGAAGAGGTGATCTCGGCACCAGGTCGCGATAAAGGACCCGAGAAGCCCAAGGTTTTTATTCCTTCCACAATAAAAATGAAAATACCTTCCAAATTTCTCATAACGCCGAGATCTAAGCCCCCGGTCATTCCGGCAGCTTAAAATAGGAAAAGCTCATCTAATGTGGTCACTATTAGCGGCACATCTGATAGTGAAGAAGAGGCAAAATAGGGTAAACAGGCGCGTAGGCGTAGGTCTTCCACTATCACCTCTGGTGTGCCACTCGTCAGTTGAGAAACCTGGGGGGGCTATCTTCGTGGTACCAATGACTGGGGTCAGGGGGCCCATTATATAAAACAGGGCAACTTAAACATATGCTTTGAAGGTGGAGCCTATTGCTACAGAAAGAAGGGAGGCCAGACTTTTCCAACTATGGCCTTATTGCTAAGAAGATAATGCCAAAAATGGGCTATGACTTGGAAAATCCTGTCGGACTCAAAAATGGGAAGGGGATTAAGGAGAAGGGGCTTGACGAAGGCACAAAAGCAGACATTAGAAGAAGGGGAGGCTCTCAGCTTTCCGACGTACGTCCTGGGGTACATCCCAGATTATGGAACGAGAGATGGGTCGGAATCTGAAGCTTATGAGTCGTCCACTACAGAAGGCTGAGACCCTGAAGTTGAACTGGATGATTTCCTTTCTCTAGCAGTAGCAGTAAACTTCGCAGCAGTCCTAATTTACTAATAGAGCTCCGACAGTGATGAATCAGGCGAGGAAGATGAAGAAAAACTCCAAGCCTTAACACGTGCAGCGTCAGAAAGAGAGGAGCCCCCTATTACGTAAAGCTCCTCCCACGGAAGACGAAGTCAAGCAGATCCATTTTGGCACGGACGATGAACCACGCCCGATATTCATCAATGCCCACCTTGCTCCTGAAGAAGTGATGTAGTATACCCAACCTCTCCAAGAGTTCCTTGATGTGTTTGCATTCTGCTATGCAGAGATGCCAGGGAAAAAATACGTCGCCGTCCATGAGCTAAAAATTCGGGAAGATGCAAAGCCGATAAAACAAGCACAGAGAAGGTTCCACCCTCTACTCATGGAAAAGATAGAGAAAGAAGTGCAGAAGCTTCGCAACATCGGCTTTATTTTCTTAGGTAGGGAGGCACCCGGACGACCTAGATTTGCCCATTCCGCACCCCTTTCGGCATTGACTCTTACCTTATATAGTCATGCCCTTCGGGTTAAAAAAATGCAGGATACGAAGTACAGTCTATGACGAAAATCTTCAGAGAGATGTTGCATAAAACCGTAGAATGCTACGTAGATGACCTAGCCGTAAAAAGCCATAAAAGAGTCGACCACTTGGCAGATTTACGAAAAGTCTTCCTTAGGTAACACAACTTGAAGATGAACCCTCTAAAGTGCTTCTTCGGAGTATCGTCAGGGAAATTCCTCGGATTCATAGTACGAAAGAATGGGATTAAGGTGTATCCCGCCAAAACAAAAGACATACTGGGGATGCCGTTTCCTACTAATATCAAGGAATTGAGAGGCTTCCAAGGACGGCTGGCACCCTCTGCCGCCTAGTCTGGTTGCCTTTGCTTCCTCAAGTGAGAGGCACACACCGTCGTTGACTCAGCGTGATATCTTTCCGACGGTTTGCTCTTGTTCTGAATGGTATTGAAGTTTGGTTCCAGAGCCGGTTACGGGCAGCCCCGGGACGACCGAAGGATGGTGGCCCTGCTTAGACTTCAGGGTCCTAAGGAAGCGTGCAGGGAGGATACCCACAGTTATCCACACGGATTAGTCACCCGTTCTCTTCTCAGCCTGCTCCGCTGACAGGCTAGCTTCTGGGCGCTATGCTTCCCTCATCTGCGGGCGGATTTCCCCTCTCTCTATACCGGCGCTATTGTCTTTTCTAGTATTGCCGTTGCCGTATATTGATAGGCCTTCTCCCGATCCTACTTGAGGCTGTTTAGCATAGAAGGACGTCCCTCGTCAGGATGGGCTGCGTCCCGTAGGATTGGCTTAACCGGGCCCCTACTACCTCTTGCTTCCCCTTCAACTATACAAGCCTGACCCCTTCGACGTATAAGAGACGAATCGGCAGGCGGATTGGTCTTTGCGCCTTCTGGACGCGGTCATCTTTCCCTCCCACTATACACCTTGCTTAGCCCGAGCGGATGGGCACTCGGCTTTCCTCCCCGCGCTGGCTCTTCCCCTGGCCGTCTCATTGCTACCTTTTGCTACTAGCTCTCTGGCTCTACCACTGCAATTGGCTAGGACAGTTCCCTCACGGGCGAATTCCGACACTCACTGTACTCCCCACATCTTTCGCCTACTGAGCTTGGGCTGGTAAGCTCCGGGGTCAGTCTCCTTCCCCTGTTATCCCCCCTCGCTTCCTATATTTCCTCTGGCTGGTCTTCTACAGATTTTCCTTTGAAGACGATCTTTGGACTTTGGAGATGCAGCCTGGAATCTACTGCCTCAGGTGCTGAACTGGTCCATTCTGGATTTTTGATGACCGGTTCTTTGTCGGAGTTCCCGGTAGATCTGACTACAGGGACGGCAGTGACTTCTCTGTATGGCTGCGTCGTGAACGGGAGGAAGGTTGGATAGTCAGTTATCCTTCCTTCAGTGACTATCCATTCTGACTGTTGTCGTGCTGCGGCTGAGGTCTCCTGGCTGTCGATGAAACGATATACTCAGTCAAGAAAAGGCTCTCTTGTGTATCCTTCATACCATGCTCGTAGCCATTTTTCTCGATATCGTTTTCGATCATCAAGAGAGATATCATTCACCCATTGCTCTCTTCTGGGATCTTCGTTGTACGGTACTATCGTACCTTCATTTCTTGGCTCCGCAGAAGTTTTTTTCTTTCATATATCCACTGTGAAGTGGACTGATTATCAGGATGTATCTGGGTGTGATTCCTCTGTCGTCTTGTTGATGAGAGCATCGATATTGATGGTCTCTGGGTCGGAATGGATCTTCTGGCAGGGAAAGTAGAAAAATAACTCGAATTCTCTCTTTCGCTCCGAGGGCTAGGTTCAAGGGCTGGTCGAGTGGCTACGCTCCTTCTTAATTGATTGCTAAATCTTAATCGAATTGCCATGCTCTAATCAAGGAGCGCCCAATGAAAATAGAGTTACAAGTTCTAGGGCGAAGGACTCTGATCCTGGGTTTTTGAACATCAAGCTTGTGGACAGGCCTCTCTCTTCCTTCTTGCTTCACACCAGCTATTGTGACCCAATTAACTTAAGAAACCAGCCAAGCAATGGCCTTGTTATTTATAAGGGGTGTGGCTATGCCGTGTTCTCGGTGTATGCGTGAAGTGAATCTTCTATACCGTCCATAGTTTGCGGGCAATTCATCTTCATGCATTTTTGACCGTTGTCGCTGGAGATTGCACTTAGTGCTAGGCTTCCGCTGTCGGTCCGGCCCGGATGCTGAAACTGAACGTACTTTTGTTAGTCATTCTGGTTGTATCGACTTGCGTCTGTCCCTCTGTCTCTGATCCTTTCAAGCATAGAATGAAGCGAGTGGGGATTGCCGGGTTTCAGCTGGTTTCTGTGCTCTTAGGTTCGATCTCTTCTCTTCTAGGGCCAACGCGCCTATTCTATTACATTCCTTTCTCTTTCCCCTTCTTGGGTGAACCTGTCCCATTGCCTGAATCCAGGAATGGTGATGTCTCGTCCTAACATGGGTTACCCTCCCTAAACGGGTTTAATGGAACATGCCTAGGGCAGAGAAAGGTAAGTTTATCTAGCCCGAACGGCAAACACCTTAAGATAGGGCACTTCGTGGTTTAAACGGCTCTATTTTCACTATGCTCCACCGTTAGAAAAGAAAGAAAATACATGCATATAGGCAAACCCCACGAACAACTGAAACATCCGTTTCGGGAGCTACAAGGAGGAAAAAATAGGATTCGGATGAAGAATAAGAAAGAGAGAACGATGCTGAGGCTGAAGTCGAAACCTACCTAAGTCGAAGTTCAAGGTAAAGCGGGTGTTGATGTCTTAGAATAGGGAACACCAAGTGAAAGAGCTGACATCTGGAACTTGAGAAGGGGGACGAACTACTTTGTAAGGGAGACCAGGGACCCACTCTTCTTTTGTGCCACGAGGTTAAGCCGTTACACCAGTTCTGTTCCCACGCGTACTACCCGGCTGACTTTTCTTCTTTTTTTTCCATCCAGCTTGACTCAAGAAGAGGAGTGAGTGTACTTCTTCTTCAATTGAATTGAGCTCCTTCTTATCCGCCGAACCAGCCAATCTTAGGCTTAACCGAGAGCTTTCTTCGTGCTACCAGGGTAGGTCAGTTTCTTCCTTAATCCGTAACGTAACGACTGGCCGGAAAGAATGACCTTTAAAGGAAAGTCTTAGCCCGGCCTCCAGTTGGAATGAAAACCAAGCTTTATAAGCACGGTCTCTAAGATCGAGTTTCCCAACCTATCCTATATGACATGACCAGCTTCATACTCTTCTTTCCTGTTCGGCTTTTTTCTTCTAGGTAAATTCCATGGAGAAGATAAGGTTGTATAGGCAGTCTAACTAGTATTCGTGTATGGTGGGCTATGACTCAAGGCGAGAGTAGAATAGGCAAAGGCTGACGAAGGAAGGGAAAATCAAAGTCAATCCTTCAGGAAAGCCTAATGGAAGGCGTCGGTCTAAGTAATCGGTAGCTATAGAGTCTCGCATTACCTTTTCAACCTTTCTTTTCACATATAGTCGTAATAGCGGCACGGCAGGATCTTTATCTGGACATTCCCGAAATGCCATTGTGGGCTCAGCTGTCTGCGATGATTCTAGACGGATTCTTTTATTTGGAAGTTGAAGTTCTAGATCTTGGACTTTTGGAAAAAGATCTTTTTCAGGCAAGCATAATCAAAGCCTTTCTCGGGAGCTCGTAGTGCTAAGTTCAGCCTGAGAGTTTGGTTTATTTGTACGTGCTCATTTCTGCTGATAGTGCTCGGACTTGTTGGACCACTCTATCATAAAGAACCTATAAAATGAAAAATTCCTTACTTGACAAAGGTTCTCCCCTTATGGATGGAAAGGTTCCCGCCTCCGCCCGATCGCTTTAATCTATTCCCACCTTCACATGCTTGCTGGATTACAGGTTGGCTTGCTAGCGTCTTGCTATTGGCTTTCTAGCTAATACGGCTTTTTTCTAAGGTGAAATTGTTCAATCTGAACTTATACCTTTAAGACTTGAAGAGAGAAGATACCTTCGCCCACCCACCATGCTACGCGAAAGATGAACTTCAATAAGTAGAGCCTTTACGCCTATTATTTATCTTTATTCAAAGTAAGCAGATCGAAAGCACGAAAAGGAATGTCTTAGCGTGCCCTTACTCTAATTCTAAATAAAGCTCTTTCGCGCACTAAGTCAAGCAGGGAGTTTTCTCGGTTACAGTAGCCCGGTTCCCCAAAACTTGTTCTCATCCGAGGCAGTGCAGAGTTGGTCAAGTGCTCTCTCTCTCCTCTTCCTCTGGCCTGGAATAGAACTGCCATATTCAATAGCTCTAGCCTAAGGAAGAATGAATTTGAGTGAGAATCCGAACTTGCTTATTCCAATTTCCTTATAGCTGTCCGCTTCCAGAATAGAGGAAGAGAAGAATGAACCGAACCAACCCACGAATGACACGGTGGCTGCAGCTTCAATCTCGTTCAATCGGCCCGCTATTCATTACTTTTCAAAAGATTTCTTTGTTTCAATGAGAAGCAATTAACTAACCTTTTGAAAATCGCTTGTTGAGCGCCCTTCTCTTTTTTAAGAAAATGAAAGAAAGAGGGCTGGGCTCGACCCAACCTCAGTTAGTTATAAATGCACTCGACTTTCACAATAGGTCAAATGAATATAACGGGTTTTTTTTATCCCGAAACAAGTGGTTTCTACGTATATATATATGGATAAAGCGCTCAACACTTCAGATACAGGCGCTCGATCATAGGGGTTACAGATAGGGTTGAATGCTTCGGCTACCAATGCACTGATTGAAAACACTAGGATTGGTTCTCGGTTGAACATGCTAAGGCTTATGGAGCTGAGGCTGATCCTCTCTCCCAACCAACTCTTTTCCTCCTTTTTTGAATATGCTTAAAAAAGGGAAGTGAATATATATATATAAAATAGATTCTAACTTCTATGTTCAAAACTGGGCAAGCAAGGGTACTTTGGATAGCCATTCAATTTTCCGGTTTAGATACGTGGTGCCTTGAGTCCTAGAGCTTTCCTGCCAAGAGTAGCAAGCCCGGGAAGGGCGGATGTATCTTGAAAAGCGAGTTGGTCTATTGGAAGGGGAGGGGAAGCATTGGTTGGAAGCCAAGCCCGATCGTTTAGCTTTCCTTTCGACAAGAGAGTTCAAGTTCAAGCAAGACAGAGGTCTCACTCTACTTCAAATACGACATAGCTTTGCGAAAGGTACTAAACCCCCTATATACCCGACAGGGGAAGACCCCTAAGATATGATAGGGGAGGCGGGGTTCATCGCCCTTACCTTAGATAAATGAGCGAGAAGTCATTCCACAGCCTTTCCAGCCGGTAGCGCTAATGTAAGGAAGAAAAAGACCCGTACTCTCAAGTCCGTACTTTCTCATCCCTGATACGAGTGTTTTCGAAAGCCAGTCTCAGTGCCCGTTAGTATAAGTGAGTAGATTTCGGGTAAACAAGATAGCCTCCTCAAGCCCAGTTGAAAAGCCAGCCTGGTTGGACTGGATAAGCGTGATAACGAATCTAATGATTCCATACCGTCTAACTATTGGATGACTTTGAGTTAGACTCGCTACGGGGGCTTTTTTCTATGAGGCACAAAGCTTGGTGATTGATGAGCTCTACCTGCGCCCTCCTCGCTGGCTAGAACACTTGCTTGAAAGGCAGATCCTAAAGGAGGGGCATATCCGATTGAAAGGGAAGATGATCTTATACACGTCACGTAGTTCCATATCTTCGCCCCAGTCTGTAAACCTTTTAGTACCCTATCCTATAGAGAACGTAAGGACAGTTTAGGGAAGTTATTTAAGCATCAGTTTCAAGCCCTCAAGCTATCTTTTATTCCATTCAGTCAGTTCCGCAAGCCAGTAGTAAGCCTTTGGTTAGGAAAGCCTGCTTTCTTATCTGAGTTATAACGCCTATCCCCATAAAAAAGTACTTCCTATCATGAACTCTCTTGTAAGGCTTAGTAAAAGTAAGGACAGGTTTAGTTTCAAGTCAGTAGCAAACTCGTCAAGCGCCAGTGTGTACCCTGTTGTAGGTCTTCATACAGTGAGGGCCCTTTTGGTTGGAAGATAGCTCGAAAGCCTGTGCTCCTCTTTCCTATCGTATTTAGGGAGGTTAACGTGACAGTGACAATAGCAGGGTTCCCTAAATCAATATGCTGTTAGACCCTAAACAAAGGGTCTCAGAAATTGAGGTTGAAGTTCCAGTCCGATTGTACCCGTTATCCAAGTAAGGACAGAAAGCCCCTATCCTCCACCTATCTACCGAGCGATTCCACACCAAACCTTAAACAGTGCGGGTCTTACAACGCTATCCCTTCTGTTCCCGATAGTCAGGATGGAATTTGGTTCACTTTTCTAATCAATCAAGCCAAGCTTCAAAGACCGATCGTCAGATCAGAAGGAGGGAAAGCCCCGACCAGCCTATCTATCTTTGATCGTCTCGCCGCTGGAAAAACGAAGATTCCATTTCACTTTCTTCTCTCGGCTCTGCTTTCTCTTCGAGAACTCCCTATCTACTCTTGGAAGCCAATAGCAGCTTCCTACAATTGAGATAATTGTGATTTTGTTGATGGCTCGACTATCAATGCACATCCTCCAGGTGCCATCCTTCTTAGGTGTTAGTAATGCAGGTACAGCACAAGGGCTCATGCTCTCGCTCTTTCGCTCCGAGGGCTAGGTTCAAGGGCTGGTCGAGTGGCTACGCTCCTTTCGAACCAACTCCATCACGTGTCGCCTCAGCTCTTCATGCTCCGCTGGGCTCATCCTATATGCTGCCCGGTTAGGTAGCGTGGAACCGGGGATTAGGTAAATTTGGTGTTGGATGTTCCTAATAGGAGGTAATCCGTTCGGCAACTCCTTCGGCGTGATGTCAAAAAACTCCTGTAGAAGCTCTCCGATTCGTCCAGGAAGCGGTGTTGGGCTAGGAAGAGAGCTTCAATAGCTCGTGTCAGGTCAAGATCAGCATGGATATTCGTTTTTACAGCAGAAGTGGATAGTTCACTAGCGAAGCGGTAGGAGTTTGAATCATGCTATATGATGATCCGTTGGCAGTGATCCAACATGTGATCTTGATGCTTAAGAGTCGAGCTTGACAGCAATCCTTTCACAAGCCCAATCTTCCTTTCTCTTTTCCGTCAACGGACAGGGACCAAAGGTTTTTGACCCGCGATATGCCGCTCTCGTGCTGTAGAGATGTTCCTTCATGGCAATAGAGATCTGAAAAGCTGGTGACAGAGACAAGAGCAGCGAAGCGGGGTCTGCTTGATCAGTCATTTTTTCAATAGTAGAGGTGTAACCGATCTGTCAATATGTGCCAGTGGGAGTCACAGGCAGTCTTCTTGCGCGTGCTTTCTCAAAGCGTTGCTAGCTGAACGGCTTGCTTTCTTAAAACAACTAGCTAGTGCTAGTTTTCCTTCTCGCTTGACCGCCGCATCGAATTGACTGCCAAGGCGACGCAACGAACGTAGTCCACTGTTAAGCCAATCCGATGAGGGAAAGGAGTGAAAGCACTCAACTGATGAGGAGAGGGCGGGGTAAGAATAAACAGAAGGCGACTAACCAATCTCTTTTTTAAAGAAACTAGATGCCAGGAGATGTTTGATTCGTAGGGCGGGGAAGAGGGCCAGACAAGCAAGAAGTTCTTCCATTATGGCTATTCTGAAATATTTAACTACCACCTTATCCATTCATTACCGGAGGCGGAAGCTGCTATCCCTAATGCCTTGCCCCTCTTCCTCCAGTCGGGAGCTAAACCCTGGGAGTGAGAGAGATTGAATGACCTGGCAGGCAGCAGGCAATAGTAGATTCCACTTTATCGGCGATGGTCTGTCTCAAAACGGGATATGCAAGGGATTCCCTACTTCCGGATAGAGAGGAAGCGCTAAGGTCCATCCCCAACATTGATTTCTGTTCCGCCGACTGAGACCACTTCCAAGTAAGAGCGCAAGCCGACCATACCATCTTTGCTGCGGAGGAACCTACATGTGAAAAAAGAACCGATCATACGAAGAAAGCCTTCCCAAGGCTTGCTGCCTATGCTCATCGCTCCGAGGGCTAGGTTCAAGGGCTGGTCGAGTGGCTACGCTCCTCTGGCACGCCCTAGCCGAGCGGTCCTCGCCTGCACAAGCAGGTTTGGAACCCTCATTCTCTTATTGTGCCGGCAGGCCTGGGCGAGCGAGGTAGGGTTAGATTAGAGGGAGGGGGACTGCGAACGCCCGTCCCATGAAGCGCCAGGGAACCATGCATTCCTCCCGGGCTGGGCTCTCGCGTGTCCGGGGTCCGATCAGATCAACCAGCGACCGGTTTACGGAGCAAGGAGTTAAGCAAGGGCCAGGAGATTGATAGAAGAACCTGGCCGAAGTCAGTGTTGTGTTCAACTCCGCGGGTTAGCTGGTTGGAAGGGATTGCTTTCTACCGTCTGTCTTTTATCTTAGCAAAGTAGGTTCAAGTGAAACTTTTGGCTTGCTACAAGCTAGGCTCAGGGACTGCAGTCAGCCGCTTCCCTTGTAGTCGTCAGCTTGTTCTTGACAGATCCGATCGGGTGTTCATAATCTGGAGTAAAAGGATTCGAACCTTTGCATGCCGGTACCAAAAACCGATGCCTTACCACTTGGCTATACTCCATAGGCCAGTTTTGGACGATAGAACGGAGAGAGGTGGAAAGGAGAAGCAGGGCTCGAAGAACGAGCCGAGCCGTGCAAGAACGCGGGGATATAGCAAGTAAGCAGCAAGGTTCTCCCTTTAGCCTTTAGGACCGACTACAACAAGCTCGCGACTCTAATAGAAAGAAAGGGTAAGCTCTCTGCTCTATTTGCTTGCAATGCTATATCTATCAAACAAAGTTGGCGAACGCTTCTTTAACCTTAGACTCGTTACGCTGTTCGAATGAACTCGTTGGCTCCGCGTCCACCGAAAGTCGGTAACCTTCGTCACCGTCAGCATTTGGTACTCTCTCGATAGCTTCAATAGTTCACTGAAAGCTTTGG